ATTAGATAGGTTGATATTAATATTTTTTTTAATTTTTTTTATTATATAACACATAAAAAACTGTTTTTCTATAATAAGAAAGTCTCGACCATTTTTTTTTGATGCGGACTTTCTTATTATATAAAAAAAATTTTGCGCACACACATAAAAAAAATACATAAAAAAACACATAAAAAACTGTTTTTCTATAATAAGAAAGTCTCGACCATTTTTTTTTGATGCGGACTTTCTTATTATATAAAAAAATTTTTGCGCACACACATAAAAAAAATACATAAAAAAACACATAAAAAACTGTTTTTCTATAATAAGAAAGTCTCGATCATTTTTTTTGATGCGGACTTTCTTATTATATAAAAAAAATTTTGCGCACACACATAAAAAAAATACATAAAAAAACACATAAAAAACTGTTTTTCTATAATAAGAAAGTCTCGATCATTTTTTTTTGATGCGGACTTTCTTATTATATAAAAAAATTTTTATATGTTCGTTACGTAAAAATATTTTGGGGTGGGGGCTTTCTGAAATAGCAGGAATTTAGTTCGGGTGTCGTAGGAGGGGGAGATCTCATAGTAGGATGTGTGAATAGTACATTATGCCTTAAATATCAGTTTAGTAATTCTTCTGTTAATATCTTTCCACCATGCATATTATATACTTTTTAAAACAAAAATGTTCTACCTTGATTAGCTAATACCGTGCGCACTCTGAAATGTCAAGTGAAAGGAAAAAAAAAAGAAAAACCCCTTGCTCGCTGGAGTGAACGCTCGGCTTGCTGGGTAACGAGTGTTTTGATTAAACGCATTAACTTATGCAAGCGTCGATGAAAGAGTGAGGATTATCTCAATTTATGGCCCTGAAGTAGGAACCAAATGCCAGGAATAGTTCACTGAGTGAAACCCCCACAATTAGTATCCCTGACCTTACATGGATGTTTTGCTTTTAGATATGAGCCAGTTGGTGGTCTCTTACTGTGCATTAATTTTGAGTTTGGCGGGATGTTGAGTCAAAGTATATCTGTCTTTGATTTAAACGTGTGGGCATCTTGTTTAGGTGAGTACAACGTAGATGTTTTCCTGTTTGCAATAAAATCTTGCTGAATATCCATATATCTTTGATTTCATTAATGTCATGTTATTTTTAACCATTATTGGTTTATATCTTTTTCATTATAATTATTGCTTGAATGTACATTTAATTTTCTAAGTAATAATCCAGTTATGTCCTATATATTAAATTAAATGTTTAATATATATTAATGGTGTTAATACATATAGGTCTTAGAGTTTGATGCGTGTAAATCTGCAAACATAGTATTTGCGAATTGGTAAATTACAGAAAATAGTTCAATATGAGAACACCGGCCTTGGGAGCCCGAAGTGGAAGTTTAAGTCTTTCTTTTCTGAGCAGCAGGGAGGTAGTTAACTTCCGTCCTCCGGATTACAAAGCCGGCGCTCTGAGTTCTTGCTGAGCTACTAGTGCATTTTCATGAAAATAGTTTATTTTCAATTAATCCTGCTAGTGGTATGAAAACAAGGAAGGTAAGAAAGTAGAGGATTGATGCAATTTGGCCAATAATAATATAGGGGTCTTCGACTGGTATCCCCCCAATTCATGTCAAGATTCCCATGTCCGCTGCCAGAAGTCAGAAAATGAGCTGGGAGATGGGGCGGAACGTGAGACTTCGTTGTTTGCAGGTGTGTAGAACAGGAAGTGCTAGGAGAATCAGGATGGAGGCCAGGAGGGCGATAACGCCTCCAAGTTTGTTAGGAATTGAGCGAAGGATTGCATAGGCAAATAGAAAATATCATTCGGGCTTGATGTGGGGGGGAGTAATGAGGGGGTTAGCTGGGGAAAAGTTGTCTGGGTCTCCTAAGAGGTTCGGAGAGAAGACGGCGACGGATGTCAGTAGGGTTAGTAGTATAATAAAGCCTATTAGGTCTTTGTAGGAAAAATATGGGTGAAATGAAATTTTGTCTATGTTTGAGGATAGCCCGGCGGGGTTAGACGATCCAGTTTCATGTAGGAAAAGTAGGTGAACTATTGCTAAGGCTACAACGATAAATGGGAGGAGGAAATGGAAGGCAAAGAATCGTGTGAGGGTTGCGCTATCCACTGAAAAGCCCCCTCAGATTCATTGAACAAGGGTGTTGCCGACATAAGGGATTGCGGAAAGGAGGTTTGTGATTACGGTGGCGCCCCAGAAGGATATTTGGCCCCAGGGGAGGACGTAGCCAACGAAAGCAGTAGCTATTACTAATAGTAGTAGGACCACTCCCACAGTTCATGTTTCTTTATAAAGGTAGGACCCATAATATAGGCCTCGGCCAATGTGAAGGTAAATACAAATAAAAAAGAAGGATGCGCCATTAGCATGAAGGTTTCGGATTAGTCAGCCATAGTTTACATCTCGGCAGATGTGAGCAACGGAGGAAAATGCGGTGGTAATGTCGGAGGTAAAGTGTATGGCGAGGAAAATTCCTGTGAGAATTTGGATAGTTAAGCAGAGCCCAAGAAGGGAACCAAAGTTTCACCAAGCAGAAATATTAATAGGGGTAGGCAGGTCAATAAGAGCGTGGTTGGCAATTTTTATTAAGGGGTGGGTCTTCCGTATGCTGGCCATTAAAGGTTCTTGTAGTTGAAAACAACGGTGGTTTTTCAAGTCACTGGTCCAGGTTAGAGTCCTGGTAGGAACCAATGTCATATATTTTATTTATATTTTTATTTATATTTATCTTAGGCCTTGTTTCATTGGCTTCTAATCCTTCACCATATTTTGGTGCTTTCGGTCTGGTGGTGGCAGCGGGTGCCGGGGGTGGTGTTTTAGTGGCGCATGGAGGATCCTTTTTATCATTGGTTCTGTTTTTAATTTACTTAGGGGGAATGTTAGTTGTATTTGCATATTCGGCAGCGTTGGCTTCTGAGCGGTATCCTGAGGGTCGAGGTAGCCGGGCTGTTATGATTCAAGGGCTATCATTGGTTATGTTGCTGATTCTTGCTGGGTCGATTTTTCTTAGTGGTTGATATGATATTACTCGAATTGTGTTTGAGGATGGGGATGGCTTTGAGTGTGCGGTGGCGGATGAGGAGGGGGTTTCCTTGGTTTATTCTTTTGGTCGGGGAGCTTTAGGTGTTAGTGCATCTACTCTGCTTCTAACATTGTTTAATGTGTTAGAGTTAGTTCGGGGGCTTGGTTTAGGAGCTCTTCGTTTGATGTAGGTTAGAGAAATGGTAAAGTGAGCAGGGTGGAAATGGTCAGGGTGATAAGGAATGTGATCAAGTATGTTTTGACTAGCCCTTGTTGAATGTTGCTGGCAGTAGTGATTAAGGGGAGGTTGGAGGTAATAATAGTTTTTGGACCTGTTTTTTCTAGTCAGGTTTGGTCGATTGTTTGGGAGGCAATAGTTTGTCCCAGTTTCAGTGTTAATTTAGGGAGGATTCGGTGGGCGGTAGGGGGGAAGAAACCTAACATGTTTGAAAAGTTGTGCGTTAGAAGGTTGGGAGTTGTTTTTATGTGAGTGTTGGTTAGCTGGGCTAACTCCAATGCTGCTAGAAGGCCTAAGATGGTCACTGTTAGTGCGGCTTGTTTGAGAGGGGGGGCCAGTGTTAGAGTTTGAGTTTTTGATGGAATTAGGTTTGTAGTAATTAGGAGGCCTGTAATAATGCTTCCTCAGGCTAGTCGTTTAATAGGGTTGGTTATGTGGATGCTGCTTTCGGTAAGAGGATGGAGGGTGGCTGTTCGTGGAAAGTTTATTGACGTGAAAAATACGAGGCGCAGACTGTATGCTGCGGTGAAGGAAGTAGCAAGGAGAGTTAGGAATAGGGCCCAGGCGCTTAGGCACCCAGTGCCTAAGCTTTCAATGATGGCGTCTTTTGAGAAAAAGCCAGCTAGGAAGGGGGTGCCCGTTAGAGCGAGGCTCCCAATAGTTAGACAAGAGGATGTAAATGGGGTGAGGTGGTGTATGCCTCCTATTTTCCGGATGTCTTGTTCGTCGTTAAGGTTGTGGATGACAGATCCGGAGCATAGAAAGAGTATGGCTTTGAAGAAGGCGTGGGTGCAGATGTGTAAGAAGGCCAGTTGTGGTTGACTGAGGCCAATGGCAACTATTATTAGGCCGAGTTGGCTAGAGGTGGAGAAAGCAACAATTTTTTTAATATCGTTTTGGGTTAAGGCGCAGGTGGCGGTGAATATTGTAGTTAGGGCACCGAGGCAGAGGCAGGTTGTTAGGGCGGTTTGGTTGTTTTCTAATAATGGGTGAAGCCGAATTAAGAGGAAGATTCCTGCAACAACCATAGTGCTGGAGTGTAGTAGGGCAGATACTGGGGTAGGGCCCTCTATGGCAGAGGGAAGTCAGGGGTGTAAGCCAAATTGAGCAGATTTTCCGGCAGCGGCAAGAATAAGTCCGAGAGCGGGGAGGGTTAGGTCAAGGTTTTTAGAAGTATTGAAGATTTGTTGAAATTCCCAGGAGTCTAATTGTGTGACTATCCAGGCTATTGTAAAGATTAGGCCGATGTCTCCTACTCGGTTGTATAGGACGGCTTGTAGTGCTGCGGTGTTTGCATCTGCTCGGGCAGATCATCAGCCGATTAATAGGAAAGACATAATTCCAACGCCTTCTCAACCAATGAATAGTTGGAATATGTTGTTGGCTGTGACCAGGAGTATTATAGCAATTAAGAAAATTATTAGATATTTGAAAAATCGGACAATGTGGGGGTCATTTTGCATATACCATGTTGCAAATTCTAGGATGGACCAGGTAACATATAGGGCGACCGGTATGAAAATAATTGAGTAAAGGTCGAATTTAAAGCTGACTGTGATGTCAAATGTGTTTGTGCTGGCCCAGGTTAGGTCGGTTGCGATTGTTTGGAGTCCAAAGTTTAGGAAGAGAAATAGTGGGGCGAGGCTAACGAAGAAGGCCAGTATTACAGCTGTTTTAATGTTTTGGGGGAAAGATAGGCGGGGGGCTGGGTTAGGGCTTAGTGTGGTGGTGATAGGGTAAGATAAGAGGAAGAAGATTAGGAGTATGATTGAGGTTGTCATGAGGGGGAGATAATGCATAGCTACTACCTGGATTTGCACCAAGAGTTTTTGGTTCCTAAGACCAACGGATGAGCTGTTATCCTTTAGGAGCGTTGTGAGTGAGCCTTGGGGTTTAACCAAGGGTATGAAAGTTAGCAGTTTTCATTGCCGTCGGGCCACCCTCGGTAGATGAGGAGGGTTTAACTCCTGTCTTTAGAATCACAATCTAACGTTTATTCTAAACTACACTTACATGATATTGGACCTCAGATTAGTTCGGGTTTTAAGGTGAGTATTAGTAGCGGGAACAAGTGTAGTGCAATCAGGAGATGTTCTCGGGTGTGTGAGGGCTCTAGCGCCGTGATGTGTTGTGGTAGGGGGCCTCGCTGTGTTATTAAAAATATGTGCAGGGAGTAGCTGGCGGTGACTAGGGTGCCAGTTCCTGTTAGGAGGAGGGTTCATCAGGATCAGTTAAACAAGGAGACAATTACTGTCAGTTCGCCTATCAGGTTTGGTAAGGGGGGGAGGGCTAAGTTAGCCAGGCTTGATAGGAATCACCAGGTTGTTATTAGTGGGAGGACTGTTTGTAGCCCTCGAGCTATAATTATGGTGCGGCTGTGGGTTCGTTCATAGTTAGTGTTTGCCAGGCAGAAAAGTGCGGAGGAAGTAAGGCCATGTGCAATTATTAGAATGAGGGCGCCTGAAAAGCCTCAGGGTGTTTGGGTTAAAATGCCCCCTGCTACTAGGCCCATGTGGCTTACGGATGAGTAGGCAATTAGTGACTTTAGGTCTGTTTGTCGAAGGCAGACGGAGCCTGTTATAATGACCCCTCATAGAGCCAGGATGATGAAGGGGTAAGAGAGTTCTTTAGTTAGCGGGCTTAGTATGGTTATTACTCGTATTATGCCGTAGCCCCCTAGTTTTAGGAGGATGGCTGCTAGGACTATTGAGCCAGCAATGGGGGCTTCTACATGTGCTTTGGGAAGTCAGAGGTGGACTCCGTATAGGGGTATTTTTACTAGGAATGCGAGTAGGCAGGCTGTTCATCAAATGGTGTTTGTATATAAGTCGGGTAAGTCTAATTGGAAGTAGGGCAGGATGAGAAGGGATATGCTTCCTAAGGTTTTTTGTAGGGTGAGGAGGGCGATGAGGAGGGGGAGAGAGCCGGCTAGGGTATAGAATAAGAAATAGGTGCCTGCGTTTAATCGTTCTGTCTGATTTCCTCATCGGGTAATGATCATTAAGGTTGGGATAAGGGTGGCCTCAAATATCATGAAAAATATGATTATTTCGGTTGCACTAAAAGCAAGGATAAGAAAAAATTGGAGGGAGGAAAGGAGGAAGATGTATGTTCGTTGGCGGTTTATAGGTTCTTTAGATATGTGGTTTTGGCTTGCAATAATTATTAAGGGGAGGAGTCAACAGGTTAGAACTAGCAAGGGGGCGGAAATCTGGTCAACAGCTAAGAAGGGGTTAATGAGGGATCAGCTGGTCTCTGATAAGTTTTGGAGTCAAGAAAGGCTAGTTAGTGCGATTAAGAATGCGTAGGATAAAGAGGCGGGCCATAGTCATTTGGCTGGGGTAAGTCAGATTATGGGGGTTAGTATAATGGTGGGGAGGAGAATTTTTAGCATTGTAAGAGGTTAAGGTTTTGGAGCCGGTCGGAACCATGAGTGCGGGCTGTAGCTACTAGCAAGGCAAGGCCCGCACTTGCTTCACACGCAGAGAAGGCTAGCAAAAGAAGGGGGGAGGCTGAGAAGTTAGGAGTGTTTAGTTGTAAGGATCAGATAGACAATGCAATGAAGAGGGTAAGTATTATGCCTTCTAAGCATAGTAGTGCTGATAGTAGATGAGACCGGTGAAGTGCAAGACCGGTAAGTCCCAGTATAAAAGCTGAGGATAGAGCGAATTGTGTGAGGATCATGTGGGCAGTTGTGGGGTTTAACCACAAATTTTTGAGCCGAAATCAAAGGTTTTGTTTAGACTAACTGCCTATTGGGCTCACTCGAGGCCTCCTTGGGCTCATTCATAAGCTAGTCCAAGGGTTAATAGGGTGAGGATAATGCCAGCTCAGGAAAAGGTGAGTAGGGGGTTGGGTAGCTGGTCTGCTCAGGGTAGTGGAAGTAGGAGGGCAATTTCTAGGTCAAATAAGAGGAAAAGGATGGCGACTAGAAAAAAGCGCATAGAGAAAGGGAGGCGTGCTGATCCTAAGGGGTCAAAACCACATTCGTATGGGGACAGTTTTTCTTGGTCTGGGGTGACTAGGGGGAGTCAGAATGAAAGTAGGGCTAAAATTAATGAGAGGATTGATGATGTGCAAATGGTTGTAGATAGTAGGCTCATTATTTTTCCTTGGAGTTTAGCCAAGACCGGGTGATTGGAAGTCACACATACTAGTTAGTACTAGAAAAATTAGGAGCCTCATCAGTAGATAGAAACATAAAGGAAGAGCCATACTACATCAACGAAGTGTCAGTATCAGGCAGCGGCTTCAAATCCGAAGTGGTGGGTCAATGTGAAGTGGTGTTTAATTTGCCGTGAGAGGCAGACGGCTAGGAATGTTGTTCCAATAATAACGTGTAGTCCGTGGAAGCCTGTGGCCACGAAGAAAGTTGTGCCATAGACTCCATCTGCGATAGTGAAGGGGGCTTCGTAGTATTCTATAGCTTGCAGGAAGGTGAAGTACAAGCCCAGAAGGACAGTTAGTCCTAGGGAGTAAATGGCTTGTTTCCGATTTCCCTCTATGATGCTGTGGTGGGCCCATGTGACTGTCACGCCTGAGGCGAGAAGAACAGCGGTGTTGAGTAGGGGGACTTCAAAGGGGTCTAGTGCGGAGATTCCAGCAGGGGGTCATACTCCTCCTAGTTCGGGGGTTGGGGCTAGGCTTGAGTGGTAGAAGGCTCAGAAGAAGCCTAGGAAAAATAACACTTCGGAGGCAATGAACAGGATTATTCCGTATCGAAGGCCTTTTTGGACAGGGGGTGTGTGGTGGCCTTGAAAGGTGCCTTCTCGAATCATGTCTCGTCACCATTGAACGATTGTGAAAACTAGGAGGACTACCCCCAACATTATGAGGGACATGTAGTGGAAGTGAAATCATATTGCAGTTCCGGATGTCATTAGTAAGGCGGCGATGGCCCCTGTTAAGGGCCACGGGCTGGGGTCGACTATGTGGTATGGGTGTGTTTGATGTGCCATTAAATGTTTTCTTGTAAGTAAAGGCTTAGTAGGAGGATAAATACGTAGGCTTGAATTATTGCCACAGCAATTTCTAGGATGGTAAGAAGGAGTAGTAGTATGGCTGTAAGAAGGGCTACGGAGGGGAGGGAAGCAAAGAGGACGAAAGAAGCTGATGCAATAAGTTGCATTAAAAGGTGGCCGGCTGTTAAGTTAGCGGTGAGTCGTACTCCTAGGGCCAAGGGTCGGATAAAAAGGCTGATGGTTTCGATAATAATTAGAGCGGGGATGAGGGGAAGGGGGGTTCCTTCAGGAAGCAGGTGTCCTAGGGCGTGTGTGGGTTGGTTGCGCAAGCCAATGAGTACTGTTGCTAATCATAGAGGGACTGCGAGGCCTATGTTTAATGAGAGTTGTGTAGTAGGGGTGAAGGTGTATGGGAGTAGTCCTAATAGGTTTATTGTCATTAAAAAAAGCATTAAAGAGGTAAATAAAAGCGCTCATTTGTGTCCTTTGTGGTTAAGGGGTGAAAGTAGCTGCTTTGTAAATTGTTGGATAGACCATGTTTGAAGGGTAAGGGTTCGGTTATTTAATCATCGGCGGGAGGGGGCAGGGAATAGTGTTCAGGGGAGAAGTATGGCTAGTGCAATTAGGGGGACCCCAAGGAGTGTTGGGGATGTAAATTGGTCAAAAAAGCTTAGTGTCATGTTCAAGTTCAGGGGGTAGCTTTAGGCTGTTTTGAGTTTGAAGAGGTAGGGTTGTTAAAGAACGAGTGTTCTAGTAGTTTTTTAGGGACGATTATCAGGAAGACTAGCCATCCGAAAATTAGGATGTATAGTCATGGTGAGGGGTTAAGCTGTGGCATGCCACTAAGGGTGGGGGGTAGTCACCAGTCTTTAGCTTAAAAGGCTAACGCTTAGTACCTGTTTAGCTTCTTAGTGAGGCGTCTTCAGCGATCAGCGAGGTTCAATTTTCGAAATGTTGGAGGGGGACTGCTTCGATGACAATGGGCATAAAGCTATGGTTAGCCCCGCAAATTTCAGAGCATTGACCGTAGAACACTCCTGGGTGGTTGGTCGTAAAGGTAGTTTGGTTTAATCGTCCTGGAACTGCATCTACTTTTAGTCCGAGGGCGGGGATAGCTCAAGAGTGGAGTACGTCTTCGGCAGAAATAAGAACCCGGACTGGGGATTCTACTGGCACTACTATTCGATGGTCTGTTTCTAAGAGCCGGAATTGGCCTGGGATGAGGTCTTGTGTGGGGACCATGTAAGAATCAAAAGCGAGGTCTTCGTAGTCGGTGTACTCGTAGCTTCAGTATCATTGGTGCCCCATTGCTTTGATTGTGAGATGGGGGTCATTAATCTCGTCTATAAGATATAAAATTCGTAGAGACGGCAGGGCGATAAAGATAAGGACGACTGCGGGGAGGATGGTTCAGATGATTTCAATTTCTTGTGAGTCCAGTAAAAGTTTATCTGTTAGCTTAGCTGTGACTATGGCAATAATAATGTAGAGAATTAATGTACTGATTAAAAAAACGATTATTAAAGCGTGATCATGGAAGTGGAGGAGTTCTTCTATTAAAGGTGAAGCTGCATCTTGGAAGCCAAGTTGGGATGGATGGGCCATTAGGGGCAAGGTACGTGGGGGTTTAACCCACAACTTTTCCTTGACAAGGAAGCGTAATAGGTTTTACTAGAATCTTATGAAGAAAGTGACAGAGCAGTTATGTGCCTGGCTTGAAACCAGGTCACGGGGGTTCGACTCCTCCCTTTCTCGTTAGATGTGCCGGGTTTGTGCGAAAGCAGGTTCCTCAAATGTGTGGTAAGGGGGAGGGCAGCCGTGCAGCCATTCGATGTTTGTTGAGGTAAGTTGTACTGATGCGACCTCCCGTTTGGCGATAAAAGCCTCTCAGAGAATAAATAAGAACATAATTACAGCCACTAGAGATACTATTGAGCCAATAGATGAGACTGAGTTCCATAGTGCGTAGGCGTCTGGGTAGTCAGAGTATCGTCGAGGTATTCCGGCAAGGCCTAAGAAGTGTTGAGGAAAGAATGTAAGATTTACCCCGGCGAATATTACCCCAAAGTGGACTTTAGCCCAGGCGGGGTGAAGGGTGTAGCCTGTGAGTAGGGGGAACCAGTGAACGAATGCTGCTATAATAGCGAATACTGCGCCTATGGAGAGTACGTAGTGGAAATGGGCGACCACGTAGTATGTGTCATGAAGGACAATGTCCAGGGATGAGTTGGATAGTACGATGCCAGTTAGGCCTCCAACAGTAAATAAGAAAATGAATCCCAGGGCCCATAGAAGAGGAGTGTCTCATTTAATATCCCCCCCGTGCAGGGTTGCGAGCCAGCTAAACACTTTTACGCCAGTGGGAATGGCAATGATTATTGTTGCAGATGTGAAGTATGCTCGAGTATCTACGTCTATACCAACGGTAAACATGTGGTGGGCTCAGACAATAAATCCTAAAAGCCCAATTGCTATTATTGCTCAAACTATCCCCATATACCCGAAAGGTTCTTTTTTGCCAGCGTAGTAGGCAACAATGTGGGAGATCATTCCGAATCCGGGCAAGATAAGAATGTAGACTTCTGGGTGGCCGAAGAATCAAAATAAGTGTTGGTAGAGGATTGGGTCTCCACCCCCAGCGGGGTCAAAGAAGGTTGTGTTTAGGTTTCGGTCTGTTAAAAGCATGGTGATACCTGCCGCTAGGACGGGAAGAGATAGTAAAAGGAGGACAGCAGTAATCAGGACTGACCACACGAATAGGGGGATTTGGTATATGGATATGGCGATAGGCTTTATATTGATGATTGTTGTAATAAAGTTGATTGCCCCTAGGATGGAGGAGATTCCTGCCAAGTGTAGGGAAAAGATGGTAAGGTCAACGGATGCCCCCGCGTGGGCCAGGTTCCCTGATAGGGGGGGGTATACAGTTCATCCTGTTCCGGCTCCGGCTTCAACTCCTGAGGAGGCTAGTAACAGGAGAAAGGATGGGGGGAGTAGTCAAAAGCTTATGTTGTTTATACGAGGGAATGCCATGTCTGGGGCCCCAATTATTAGGGGGACTAGTCAGTTACCGAACCCCCCAATCATGATTGGTATCACTATAAAGAAGATTATCACGAAGGCGTGGGCGGTAACAATTACGTTGTAGATTTGGTCGTCTCCGAGGAGGGTCCCTGGTTGGCTGAGTTCGGCTCGGATAAGAAGGCTAAGTGCCGTGCCAACCATCCCGGCCCAGGCACCGAATACTAGGTAGAGGGTGCCGATGTCTTTATGATTGGTAGAAAAAAATCAACGCGTGGTCGTCACAGGTAGGGTGGCTGAGTAAGTGGTGGGTTGTAGCCCCATAGACAGAGGTTTAAGTCCTCTTCCTACCAAGCCTTAGGGTGTTACACGTGAGATTGCAAATCTCGAGAGGCAGGCTAATCCCTGCTGGGGCTTTCCCCGCCTTAGGGGTTTACTTCAAGGCGGGGAAAGGTAGATAGATGCTCGCTGGTTTGGGCACTTAGCTGTTAACTAAGTTTTTGTAGGATCGAGGCCTACCTATCTAGTAAGGCTTTAGCTTAGTTAAAGTGTCTGCTTTGCATGCAGGAGATGCGGGGTAGAGTTCCGTAAGTCTTATAGGGACTGGGAGATTTTCACTCCCGCTTAGGGCTTTGAAGGCTCTTGGTCTAGTTTTCAACCTAAGTCTCTTAGAGGGTGAGCAGGGAGGTAGTGGTAGGGGTCATTGGAAGGAGAAGGATTGTCAGAGTGGTGGAGATTGCAAGGGGGAGGGAGAGTTGATTTTGAATGAACCGTCAGGGGGCTGAGGCAGTAATGTTGAGTGGAAATATGGTGAGAGCTATGGCATAAGATAGGCGGAGATAGAAGTATAAACTCAGGAGGGCGGAGAGGGCGACTATTGTTGCTATGGCTCCTATTTCTTGCTTTGTCAATTCTTCAAGGATAAGTCATTTTGGTATAAACCCTGAGAGGGGAGGAAGACCGCCTAGTGAGAGTAGGATAAGGGGGGAGAGGGCAGCCATGATGGGCACTTTTGTTCAGGAAGTTGCTAGAGAGTTGATGTTCATAGCATTGTTAAGTTTGAATACCATAAAGGTTGAAAATGTTATGATAAAGTAAATAATGAGTGTTAAGAGGGCGATGGAGGGGGAGAGTTGAAGGATGAGGACTGCTCAGCCTAGGTGGGCGATAGAGGAGTAGGCTAGGATTTTTCGGAGCTGTGTTTGGTTAAGGCCTGCTCATCCCCCGATTAGTGTGGAAAGGAGACCTATCGTTATTAGTAGGTCGGGGCTGGTTGGTTGAATTTGGAATAGAATAGCAAAGGGGGCTAGTTTTTGTCAGGTAGATAAGATGAGGCCTGTGGCGAGTTCAAGTCCTTGTAGGACTTCTGGCAGTCAAGAGTGAAGAGGTGCGAGGCCAATTTTTAGGGCGATGGCTAGGGTGATTATGGTTGTAGGAAGGGGGTGTGCAACCTGTTGAGTGTGCCACTCTCCTGTGATTCATGCATTGGTTATGCCTGCAAATAAAATTATAGCGGAGGCGGTGGCCTGAGCTAGGAAGTATTTTGTTGCTGCCTCTGCCGCTCGGGGGTGGTGGCGTCGGGCTATGAGAGGAATGATGGCAAGGGTGTTGATTTCTAGGCCTATTCAGGCTAGAAGCCAGTGTGAGCTTGAGAGTGTAATGGTGGTTCCAAGGCCTAGTCCAGTTAGGAGTAAGGTGGTAACAAACGGATTCATTAGTATAGGTAGGGGTCTAGCCTACATATTTGGGGTATGGGCCCAAGAGCTTGTTTAGCTGACTTTACTAGGAGATAGTGTAGTGGGAGCACGAAGAGTCTTGGTCTCTTAAGTAGGGGTTCGAGTCCCCTTTTTCTAAGGAGTCGGAGGGATTTTAACCTTCGTTGTTCACTCTATCAAAGTGGTCCTTTATTCAGGCACGATTCCCTATAGGCGAGGGGGGAGGGTTGCAAATGCGGTTGGTAGGGCAAGGTGTCAGATAACCATGGCTAGTGTTAAGGGAAGGAAGTTTTTTCAGACAAGGTGTATGAGTTGGTCATAGCGGAATCGGGGGTAAGAGGCTCGAATTCATAGGAAGATTAAAGAAAAGATGGTTGTTTTGGTTATTAGACTGGTAGTCGCTATTTCTGGAAAGGCAGGGGCGTGTGATGTCCCCAGAAATAGGATAGTAGATAGGGTGTTTATAAGTAAAATGTTAGTGTATTCAGCTAAGAAAAATAGGGCAAATGGTCCCCCTGCATATTCTACGTTGAAGCCGGAGACAAGCTCTGATTCTCCTTCTGTCAGGTCGAAAGGGGCTCGGTTGGTTTCGGCGAGGGTTGAGATGTACCATATTGCGGCCAGGGGTCAGGCGGGCAGAATTATTCAGGTGGTTTCTTGGGCGTTTTGGAAGGTTTGGAGTGTAAAACCTCCGGCAAAGATAATAGTAGCGAGGACAATAAGGCCTAGGCTGACTTCATAAGAAATAGTTTGGGCCACTGCTCGAAGGGCACCGATGAGGGCGTATTTTGAATTGGAGGCTCAGCCTGACCCAAGAATTGAATAAACAGAAAGGCTGGATAGGGCAAGGATAAAAAGAATGCCTAGATTAAGGTCGGTGGTGGCGTAGGGCATGGGTATTGGCATTCATAGGGTGAGGGCCAGGGTGAGGGCTAGTGTGGGGGCTAGTATAAATAGAAAGGGTGAGGAGGTAGAGGGTCAAATAGGTTCTTTAGTAAAAAGCTTAATCCCGTCAGCAAATGGTTGAAAAAGTCCTAAAGGGCCTACAATATTTGGGCCTTTTCGTATTTGCATGTACCCTAGGATTTTCCGCTCCAGTAGTGTCAGAAAGGCAACGGCTAGGAGTACTGGCACAATAAGCGCCAGGGGGTTTAAGATGTGTGTGAGAAGAATAGAGAGCATTGTTAGGAAGAGGATTTGAACCTCTGTTGAAAGGGTTTAGGCCTTTTGCAGTTCCGGGCTCTGCCACACTAACTAAAGACAGATGTCCCTGTCTGGGGGACATACCCCTTTATTCGATTTAGCTTTTTTCATCGAATTGGGGGGAGGCATGCTGGTAGCATGGGCCTCTTTTCTCCGGTCCTTTCGTACTAGGAGGAAATAAGTCATAGATAGAAACTGACCTGGATTTCTCCGGTCTGAACTCAGATCACGTAGGACTTTAATCGTTGAACAAACGAACCCTTAGAAGCTGTTGCACCACTAGGATGTCCTGATCCAACATCGAGGTCGTAAACCCCCTTGTCGATATGGACTCTCAAAGGGGATTGCGCTGTTATCCCTGGGGTAACTTGGTTCGTTGATCGGCGTTGCCGGATCATTTTAGGTCAGAAGTTCTGTTAATTAGAGGTGTTTCTCTAATTTGTAGGAGGGATGTACTCCCAGTCCACGTGGGGGTTTTGTAGTTCCCCATGGTCGCCCCAACCGAAGACATTAGAACAGGGAGGCACTAGTTTACTTGGTTTTATTTTACTTGGTTTTAGTTTATGACGTTGGGATGGTCTGGTCTATTGTCTAAAGCTCCACAGGGTCTTCTCGTCTTATGGGGTTATTCCCGCTTCTGCACGGGAAGATCAATTTCATTGACCGGAAAAAGGAGACAGTTAAGCCCTCGTCTTGCCATTCATACAGGTCTTCATTTAAAAGACAAGTGATTGCGCTACCTTTGCACGGTCAAAATACCGCGGCCGTTTAACTTGGTGTCACTGGGCAGGCAGGACCTCTTATATGTGGGGGGACAAGAGGCGATGTTTTTGGTAAACAGGCGAGGCTTAAAATGGGTTTGCCGAGTTCCTTCTTTTTCTTTTAGTCTTTCATTTAGTACGCTCCTGTGTGGGGTTAACGGTTGGGGTTATAAAGGTGTTTCTGGATATTGTAGTAGAAATTTATTACCCTCTGTGCTATTGGGGCCGTTAATGTTCGGTGGTGTTTCCGTTCCGATATACAGATGCGGGGATGAGGAAGTTTATTTTCCCAATTACTCATTTTAGCAGGGTCGCTTCTACGGGGGTAGAACGGCTTGATATATGTTAGGGGGTTTGGAGGAGGTTATCCTAATAATGAGGTGGAAAAAATGTCTGAGCTTTAACGCATTTTTGGAAGGTGGCTGCTTTTAGGCCCACTTTGACATGATCCTTTAGGCAATATGATCCATACCCTCCTATTAAAGTTGTGTCTATTTCAAAAGGGCTGTACCTCTTTTGATTAACTCTTTCTCATTCTTATTATCTTAGGGGGTGCTGTGGTGGGCAGGAAGGGGGAATGAAGAATAGGGGAGGCTGAACTAATATCCAATTCTCAGGCAACCAGCTATCACTGAGCTCGATAGGTTTATCACCTCTACTTAAAACTCTTCCCACTCTTTTGCTACAGAGAAGGGTGTGCCCTGTTTTATTCAGGCTGGTTTGGAGTAGCTCGCTCAGTTTCGGGGGCTCAAACTAAAGGGCTCTTTGCTTGTAGTTTCTGGCTAAATCATGATGCAAAAGGTACGAGAGTTTATCTCTGCTTTTAATGTCTTGACTTGTCTGTTTCATTTCTGTTTCAGCTTTCCCTTGCGGTACTTTTTCTATGGCTCCGTGGTTCCTGTTTCGTCTTCCGTACTGAGGGTAGAGAATGTTTTAGTTAAGTTTGTGGGGTGTCTTAGGGGGCATTAATATTGGTTTGCTGATTTTGCTTTAAGGGGCTAGCTAGTCGGTGTCAGGGCAATTCGGGTTGCACGAATGACTTCTCAGTGTAAGGGAGATGCTATTCTATTTTAGCTACGCTCTGTTTTAACCAAGTACACTTTCCAGTACACTTACCATGTTACGACTTTCCTCTTCTTTTGGCGGGGTGGTTTTTTATTTAAAAAAGGGGGGGGGGGGGTGTGCTAGGAGAGGGTGACGGGCGGTGTGTGCGCGCTTAAGAGCCGGGTTTCAGCGAGACACTCTGTTTCTGGCTTACTTCTAAATCCTCCTTCAGGCGACATGTTTCAATGTGCCATTCGTATACACTACTGTTAGTGAATGTAGCCCATTTCTATTCCCATCCATTCGCTGCACCTTGACCTGACGTTCTGGGCTATGCCGATTTTGCTTACTATGGGGCCTTTGCAGGGTAAGCTGACGACGGAGGTATACAGGCGGGATAAAGCAAGGAGGGGTGAGGTTTAGCGGGGATTATCGATTCTAGAACAGGCTCCTCTAGGTGGGTATTAAGCACCGCCAAGTCCTTTGGGTTTTAAACTAATGTTCGTAATTCCCTGGCGGAGGTTTGTTAAGGTGGGGCATCGATGTTTAGGGCTAAGCATAGTGGGGTATCTAATCCCAGTTTGTTCCTTAGCTTTCGTGGATTCTGGTGGGTGTAAAGTCACTTTCGTTGTTGGGCTTCGTACTTTCGAATGCGTATGACGGCCTTGAAAGGGTTCTACTTTAGTTTTACTGTGCTCCTTAACCACGCTTTGTGCCGTTGTTTGTCAACTTGAGCTTCTCGTTTAACCGCGGCGGCTGGCACGAGGTTTTACCAGCTCTCTTTTACTTTAATTAAGTCAAGTTTTCACTTATGGCTTAATGTTTATTACTGCTGATTTCCCTTGGGGGTGTGGCTAAGCAAGGCGTTGTGGGCTGCGGGGTGCGTGCCTGATGCCAGCTCCTTTGTCCCAGGGTGGGCGTTGAGGGCATTCTCACGGGGGGGCGGATACTTGCATGTATAAATATGGTAAAAGCTGACAATAAGGTTAGGACCAAGCCTTTGTGCTTGTGAAACTTTTCAGGGTTCATCTTAACAGCTTCAGTGTTATGCTTTGGTTAAGCTACATAAGC